TTAGGGATACAGGCATTCCAACCCATTTTAATGGAAGGGCGTGCTATTTGTTTACATCCATTAGTTCGTAAGGGATTCAATGCAGACTTTGATGGGGATCAAATGGCTGTTCATGTACCTTTATCATTGGAGGCTCAAGCAGAAGCTCGTTTACTTATGTTTTCTCATATGAATCTCTTGTCTCCAGCTATTGGAGATCCCATTTCGGTACCAACTCAAGATATACTTATTGGGCTCTATGTATTAACAAGCGGAAATCGTCGAGGTATTTGTGCAAATAGGTATAATCCAGGTAATTGCAGAAATTACCAAAATGAACAAATTGACGATAATAATGATAAATATACAAAAGAACTCTTTTTTTGTAATTCCTATGATGCAATTGGAGCATATCGACAGAAAAGAATCAATTTAGATAGTCTTTTGTGGATCCGGTGGCAATTAGATCAACGCGTTATTACTTTAAGAGAAGTTCCCATCGAAGTTCATTATGAATCTTTTGGTACCTATCATGAGATTTATGGACACTATCTAATAGTAAGGAGTATAAAAAAAGACATTTTTTGTATATACATTCGAACCACTGTTGGTCATATCTCTCTTTATCGAGAAATCGAAGAAGCTATACAAGGGTTTTGTCAAGCTTGCTCAGATCAGATGGTACCTAATCTAATCATAGGGATCTAAGCGAAGTAATTCTATGACATCGACGTGAATCCAGATCTTTTCGGTTCAACTAGGATCATAGTTCCTAAATTTCTATACGAATCAAGATCGCGAAAAGGAGGTTTTGCAATCATTGACTCAAATCCATTGTTGAACCCTACTCAACGGAATATGGAGGTACTTAGGTTATGGCCGAACGGGCCAATCTAGTCTTTCACAATAAAGTGATAGATAGAACTGCCATTAAACGATTTATTAGCAGATTTATAGATCACTTCGGGATGGCATATACATCAAACATCCTAGATCAAGTAAAGACTCTGGGTTTCCAGAAAGCCACTGCTACATCCATTTCATTGGGAATTGATGATCTTTTAACAATACCTTCTAAGGGATGGCTAGTCCAAGATGCTGAACAACAAAGTTTGATTTTGGAAAAACACCATCATTATGGAAATGTACACGCGGTAGAAAAATTACGCCAATCCATTGAGATATGGTATGCTACAAGTGAATATTTACGACAAGAGATGAATCCTAATTTTAGAATGACAGAACCCTTTAATCCAGTTCATATAATGTCTTTTTCGGGCGCTAGGGGAAATGCATCTCAAGTACACCAATTAGTAGGTATGAGAGGATTAATGTCGGATCCACAAGGACAAATGATTGATTTACCCATTCAAAGCAATTTACGTGAAGGACTGTCTTTAACAGAATATATCATTTCTTGCTATGGAGCTCGAAAAGGAGTTGTGGATACTGCTGTCCGAACATCAGATGCTGGATATCTTACGCGCCGACTTGTTGAAGTAGTTCAACATATTGTTGTACGTAGAACAGATTGCGGCACCACCCGAGGGATCTCTGTCAGTCCCCGAAATGGGATGATACCGGAAAGATTTGTTATCCAAATATTAATTGGTCGTGTATTAACAGACAATATATATATGGGTCTACGATGCATTGCCATTCGAAACCAAGATATTGGGATTGGACTTGTCAATCGATTCATAACCTTTCGAAGACAACCAATATCTATTCGAACTCCTTTTACTTGTAGGAGTACGTCTTGGATCTGTCGATTATGTTATGGGCGGAGTCCTACTCATGGGGACCTGGTGGAATTGGGGGAAGCCGTAGGTATTATTGCGGGTCAATCCATTGGAGAGCCGGGTACTCAACTAACATTAAGAACGTTTCATACGGGTGGAGTATTCACAGGGGGTACTGCAGAACATGTACGAGCTCCCTCTAATGGAAAAATAAAATTTAATGAGGATTTGGTTCATCCTACACGTACACGTCATGGGCATCCTGCTTTTCTATGTTATATAGACTTGTATGTAACTATTGAGAGTCAAGATATTATACATAATGTGACTATTCCACCAAAAAGTCTTCTTTTAGTTCAAAACGCTCAATATGTAGAATCAGAACAGGTGATTGCTGAAATTCGTGCGGGAACATATACTTTGAATTTGAAAGAGAGGGTTCGAAAACATATTTATTCCCACTTAGAAGGAGAAATGCACTGGAGTACTGATGTATACCATGCACCTGAATTTACATATAGTAATGTACATCTATTACCAAAAACAAGCCATTTATGGATATTATCAGGGGGTTCGCACGGATCCAGTATAGTCCCTTTTTCGCTACACAAGGATCAAGATCAAATGAATGTTCATTCTCTTTCTGTTGAAAGAAAATATATTTCTAGCCCTTCATTAAATAATGATCAAGTTAAACACAAATTTTTTAGGTCAGATCCTTCGGGTAAAAAAGAAAATGGGATTCCTGATTATCCAGAACTTAATCGAATCATATGTACTAGTCATTGTAATCTCATATATCCTACCATTCCCCACGAGAATTCTGATTTATTGGCAAAGAGGCGAAGAAATAGATTCATCATCCCAGTCCAATCGATTCAAGAACGAGAGAAAGAACTAATGCCCTGCTCCGATATTTCGATTGAAATACCTATCGGTATTTTACGTAGAAATAGTATTTTTGCTTATTTCGACGATCCCCAATACCGCAGAAAGAGTTTAGGAATTACTAAATATGGATATGGTGCCATGGGGGTGCATTCAATCGTCAAAAAAGAAGATTTGATTGAGTATCGAGGAGTCAAAGAATTTAAGCCAAAATACCAAATGAAAGTGGATCGCTTTTTTTTAATTCCCGAGGAAATGTATATTTTCTCCGAATCTTCTTCCTTATCCTTAATGGTACGGAACAATAGTATCATTGGAGTAGATACACAAATAACTTTAAATACAAGAAGTCGAGTAGGTGGATGGGTCCGGGTGGAGAGAACAAAAAAAAAAATTGAACTTAAAATTTTTTCTGGAGATATCTATTTTCCGGGAGAGACAGATAAGATGTCCCGACATAGCGGTATCTTGATATCACCAGGAACGGTACAAACCAATTCTAAGAAATCAAAAAAATTGAAAAATTGGATCTATGCCCAACGGATCACACTTAATAAGAAAAAGTTTTTTGTTTTGGTTCGACCAGTAATCATATATGAGATAGCGGACGGTATAAATTTAGAAACACTTTTCCCACAGGATCTATTGCAGGAAAAAGATACTCTGAAACTTCGAGTTGTCAATTATATTCTTTGTGGAACTGGTAAACAAATTCGGGGAATTTCTGACACAAGTATTCAATTAGTTCGTACTTGTTTAGTGTTGAATTGGGACCAAGACAAAAAAAGTTCTTCGGTTAAAGAGGCTCACGCTTCTTTTGTTGAAGTAAGTACAAATGGTATGATACGTGATTTCTTAAGAATCCACTTAGCGAAATCCCATATTTCATATATCAGCAGAAAAAGGAATGATCCACTAGGTTCGGGATTGATCTCTGATAATGGATCCGATCGCACCAATATTAATCCATTTTATTCCATTTATTCCAAGGCAAGAATTCAACAATCACTTAAACAAAATCAAGGAACTATTAGTACGTTGTTGAATAGAAATAAGGAATGTCGATCTTTGATAATTTTGTCATCATCTAGTTGTTTTCGAATGGATCCATTCAACGATGTAAAATATCACAATATAATAAAAGAATCGATTAAAAGAGATCCTATAATTCCAATTAGGAATTCGTTGAGCCCCTTAGGAACAGCCCTTCAAATTGATAATTTTTTTTCATTTTACTATTTAATAACTCATAATCGGATCTCGGTAATTAAATATTTGACACTTGACAATTTAAAACAGATTTTTCAAATAATTAAATATTATTTAATGGACGAAAACGGGAAAATTGTTAATCCCAATCCATGTGGTAACAACGTTTTGAATCCATTCAATTTGAATTGGTATTTTCTCCATCATAATTATTGTGAAGAAATATTCACAATAATTAGCCTGGGACAGTTTATTTGTGAAAATGTATGTATGGCCAAAAATAGACCCTACCTAAAATCGGGTCAAGTTATAATTATTCACGTTGATTCTCTAGTAATAAGATCAGCTAAGCCTTATCTGGCCACTCCGGGAGCGACTGTTCATGGCCATTATGGAGAAATCCTTTACGAAGGAGATACATTAGTTACATTTATATATGAAAAATCAAGATCTGGTGATATAACGCAGGGTCTTCCAAAAGTGGAACAAGTGTTAGAAGTGCGTTCAATTGATTCAATATCGATAAACTTAGAAAAGAGAGTTGAGGGTTGGAACGAGTGTATAACTAGACTTCTTGGAATTCCTTGGGGATTCTTTATTGGTGCTGAGCTAACTATAGTACAAAGTCGTATCTCTTTGGTTAATAAGATCCAAAAGGTTTATCGATCCCAGGGGGTGCAGATCCATAATAGACATATAGAAATTATTGTACGTCAAATAACATCAAAAGTGTTGGTTTCAGAAGATGGAATGTCTAATGTTTTTTCGCCTGGAGAACTTATTGGATTGTTTCGAGCGGAACGAACGGGACGCGCTTTGGAAGAAGCGATCTGTTACCGAGTCATATTATTAGGAATAACGAGAGCTTCTCTGAATACTCAAAGTTTCATATCGGAGGCGAGTTTTCAAGAAACTGCTCGCGTTTTAGCAAAAGCGGCTCTCCGCGGTCGTATTGATTGGTTGAAAGGCCTGAAAGAAAACGTTGTTCTAGGTGGTATGATACCCGTTGGGACCGGATTCAAAGGATTCATGTACTGCTCAAGGCAACATAAGAACATTCCTTTGAAAATGAAAACCAAAAAGAAGAGTTTATTCAAGGAGAAAATGAGAGATATTTTGTTCCACCACAAAGAATTATTTGATTCTTGCAGTTCAAAAAATTTCTATGATACATCAAAACAATCATTTCTAGGATTTAATGATTCCTAAAAGCGGATTTATTCTTTTAACTATCTAACTATCGGTGGTCCTGTGATTTTTTTTTTTACACGTGATTTGTTAGATTTGTTAATAGTTAATAGTAATAAAGACTAATCAAAATAATAAAGAAATAAAGATAATTAATAAGGAATAGAAAGAAATTAATCGCTTGGATTATGTATTAACGTCCAATTTCCGGGAAAAGAGAAGGTTCCATCGGAACAATTATTTATTTCAGGGTACCTTGTCTCTCTTTTTTTTTTCATTGAAAAAAGAGAAAAAGAAAAAGAGAGAGGAAGTGTGTGGAGAAATGATAAGAAGATATTGGAACATTAATTTGGAAGAGATGCTGGAAGCAGGAGTTCATTTTGGTCATGGTACTAGAAAATGGAATCCGAGAATGGGACCTTATATTTCTGCAAAGCGTAAAGGTATTCATATTACAAATCTTACTAGAACTGCTCGTTTTTTATCAGAAGCTTGTGATTTAGTTTTTGATGCAGCAAGTAGGACAAAGCAATTCTTAATTGTTGGTACCAAAAAAAAAGCAGCTGATTTAGTAATGCGGGCTGCGATAAGATCTCGGTGTCATTACGTTAATAAAAAATGGCTCGGCGGTATTTTAACGAATTGGTCCACTACGGAAATGAGACTTCAAAAGTTCAGGGACTTACGAATGGAACAAAAGACAGGGAGACTCAACTGCCTTACGAAGGGGGATGCAGTTCGATTGAAGAGACAGTTATCTCACTTGCAAACATATCTGGGTGGGATTAAATATATGACAGGGTTACCCGATATTGTAATAATCGTTAATCAGCAAGAAGAATATACGGCTCTTAGAGAATGTATCACTTTGGGAATTCCAACGATTTGTTTAATTGATACAAACTGTGACCCCGATCTCGCAGATATTTCGATTCCAGCGAATGATGACGCTATAGCTTCAATCCGATTAATTCTTAACAAATTAGTAGTCGCAATTTGTGAGGGTCGTTCTAGCTATATACGAAATCTCTGATTAATAATAAGATAAATAAATTCTTTTTTAAACTCCATAGATTTATGGAATCGGTTACTATTCCTGAATAAAAGAGATAAAAATAACCGGAGATAGTATGTCATTAATTGGTATCAAAAATATAGAATTCAAACAGTGAATTCGAAAAAAAGATGGTTGAATCAAGATAATTCCTTTTCAAGTTTTCTTTCTTTTAGGGGGTAATATGAATGTTCTATCATGTTCCATCAACACGCTAAAAGGGTTATATGATATATCCGGTGTGGAAGTAGGCCAGCATCTCTATTGGAAAATAGGGGGTTTCCAAGTCCATGCCCAAGTCCTTATTACTTCTTGGGTTGTAATTGCTATCTTATTAGGTTCATCTATTGTAGCTGTTCGGAATCCACAAACCATTCCGACTGCCGGTCAGAATTTCTTCGAATATGTCCTTGAATTCATCCGAGACGTAAGCAAAACTCAGATTGGAGAAGAATATGGTCCATGGGTTCCCTTTATTGGAACTATGTTTCTTTTTATTTTTGTTTCTAATTGGTCAGGTGCACTTTTACCTTGGAAAATTATACAGTTGCCTCAGGGGGAGTTAGCCGCACCTACGAATGATATAAATACTACTGTTGCTTTAGCTTTACTTACATCAGTAGCATATTTTTATGCGGGCCTTAGCAAAAAAGGATTAAGTTATTTTGGTAAATACATTCAACCGACTCCAATCCTTTTACCCATTAACATTTTAGAAGATTTCACAAAACCTTTATCACTTAGCTTTCGACTTTTTGGAAATATATTAGCAGACGAATTAGTAGTTGTTGTTCTTGTTTCTTTAGTACCTTCATTAGTTCCTATACCTGTCATGTTCCTTGGATTATTTACAAGCGGGATTCAAGCTCTTATTTTTGCAACTTTAGCTGCGGCTTATATAGGCGAATCCATGGAGGGGCATCATTGACTAATTTTCGAAATAGTTTTTTTTAGCTTAAGCTTAGAATCCCGGCCTTGCTCAAGAGAATCTACTTAGTAAACAAAAATATACACAAATAGACAAAAAAGTCTATACAATCTAGAGGAATAGTAAAACAGCTTACGATATTGGCGAATTGTAAAAAAAAAAAAGGGAAAGAGATCTAAAAGATCTTTTTCCTAAAATTCGTTTGGTCCTTTTATACCTACTTCCAATGAAAATTTTCTTTATATTGTCATTGTTGATTGTTTCGTTCATTCAATTCCAATCTTAGTAACCATAATTTACCTAGGAATTCTTTATTTTTTAATTTTTTATGATGTGTGATTAAAAAAGGTTTTATAGAGTAATGCCCATTTAATTTCTAATTTCAGTCGTTTTTTTTATTCAATTCAACGATTGACCAAAACAAAAGAACAAAACAAAAGAAAATATTAATAAATAATAAATTACATGAACTTAGATCAACCAAAGACTTATATTTCTATGCAATGATTCAG